ATTTTTATTATGATTTTTAGTATTGAGGTGTTTATTGGTAAAATTGTAGGAGTTTTTAGGTTGAATTTTTGGACATTTTTATAAAAATTAATGTGGTGTGCATGTATATATATAATGCGGTATAGTTAGCCCATATTTCAATTTGCTGATTCGCGCGCTCTTGGGCCTTCCTTGGTTTCGGGGTTTGACAAGGATAACAGGATTCTCTGAGCGTAGGGGGTGGGGCTGATTTATGGTCCGTTACGCTTTGTGTAAGCTACGCTAGCATTTTTATTATGATTTTTAGTATTGAGGTGTTTATTGGTAAAATTGTAGAAGTTTTTAGGTTGAATTTTTGGACATTTTTATAAAAATTAATGTGGTGTGCATGTATATATATAATGCGGTATAGTTAGCCCATATTTCAATTTGCTGATTCGCGCGCTCTTGGGCCTTCCTTGGTTTCGGGGTTTGACAAGGATAACAGGATTCTCTGAGCGTAGGGGGTAAGGGGGTTTGTCGCACAAAAGCCGAAAAAGAGGGCATATATGGCAAACTGAGGAAAAGATATGTATGTTATGCACTTGAATTAATAATATGTAATTCTTAAGTTATGTCTTTCAATAATGAACCTACTTTAACTCAAGCAAGAAAATGCTCAACCTTGATGTATGTTTGAGCCTGCACTCTGAAATGCAAAATGAAAGGTAACCAAAAAGGAGAACCCCTATGCATATAAAAGAATGCTCGGCATGTTGGGTAACGAGGAGTATGTAATTACACCATTAATCAGATGCCAGATATAGTTATCCGAGGGTGGAATTTACAGTTATGCACCTGAAATAGGAACCAGATGCCAGGAAATTAATGTTGTGTTACCCCCACAGTTTTTGTCCCTGAACTTTTCATGCATTATGTACCTTAATGTAAACCAGTTGGTGGTCTCTTACTACGTAATATGTTTAAATTAAATGTTAGTTGAATATTTCAAGGAAAAATTTGAGAACCAAATATTAAAGGATTAATCTATTTTTTTAATTTATGATAAATTATTTTTGAGTTTTAAATGTTAGCTTTATGCACGTCTTAGATGTTAGTACTTGCTTTTAGGTTAATATAAATGAATGGTGATAATGCATATATGTACTAATGCATTATGTAATATTATGCATAATATGTACTATACCATATAGGTTACTATCAGAAGATAGTTTAATTTAGAATTCTGGCTTTGGGAGCCAGGGGTGAGAGTTAAAATCTCTTTTTTCTGGGCGTTAGGGAGGGGTTTAACCTCCGATCTTCGGATTACAAGACCGATGCTTTTAGATTAAGCTACTAAGGCAAGTTCATTTGAGTGCTTTATTTTCTAATCATCCTGCAAGGGGGATAAGGATGAGGAATAATATAAAGTATAGGATTGATGCGATATTTCCAATGATGGTGTAGGGGTATACTGCAGGTATGCCTCCAATTCATGTTAGGATAACTACGTCTGCTACTAGTAATCAGAATAAGAACTGGGTGATTGGACGGAAGGTTAGTCCGCGTTGTTTAGAGGTGTGTAAGATTGGTACTACTATTAGCACGAGAATGGAGAATAATAATGCAAGAACACCCCCTAGTTTGTTAGGGATGGATCGTAGGATGGCGTAGGCAAATAGGAAGTACCACTCTGGTTTAATATGTATTGGAGTAGCCATTGGATTTGCTGGGGTAAAGTTTTCTGGTTCTGTTAATAGATTGGGGGATAATAGTGCTAATGATGTGAGGGCTAGTAGTATAATTACGAATCCCAGGAGATCTTTGTATGTGAAGTATGGGTGGAAGGGGATTTTGTCTGCGTTGGGGTTTAATCCGGCTGGGTTGTTTGATCCCGTTTCGTGTAGAAAAAGTAGGTGAACTATAACTGTGGCGGCGATAATGAATGGGAATAGGAAGTGGAATGTGAAGAATCGTGTTAGTGTTGCATTATCTACTGAGAATCCGCCTCAGATTCATTGAACGAGGGTTTCTCCAATATATGGGATTGCAGATAATAGGTTTGTAATTACTGTGGCACCTCAGAAGGATATTTGTCCTCATGGGAGGACATATCCAACAAAAGCAGTTATTATGACTAATAGAAGGAGGATTACTCCAGTACTTCAAGTTGCTTTATATAAATAGGAGCCATAGTAAAGACCTCGGGCGATGTGAATATAAATACAGATAAAAAAGAAGGATGCTCCGTTAGCATGTAGGTTTCGGATTAGTCAGCCATAATTAACATCTTGGCAGATTTGGACAACTGATGAGAATGCAGTGGATATGTCAGAGGTGTAGTGTATGGCTAGGAAAAGTCCAGTTAGAATTTGGGTAATTAAGCAGAGTCCTAGTAAGGATCCAAAGTTTCATCATGTAGAGATACTAGTTGGTGTTGGGAGGTCAATTAGTGCGTTGTTGACGATTTTTATTAGTGGGTGGGTTTTTCGTAGGATTGCCATTAGTTGTTCTTGTAGTTGAATTACAACGGTGGTTCTTCAAATCATTAGTCTCGGTTAAAGTCTGAGTAGGAATTATGACTTATTTTATGTTTTTGTTGTTGGTAGCTTTGGTTATTGGTTTAATTGCTGTTGCTTCTAACCCTACTCCATATTTTGCTGCTCTAGGTTTGGTAGTGGCAGCAGGGGTTGGGTGTGGGATTTTAGTTAGTTGTGGCGGTTCATTTTTATCTTTGGTTCTTTTTTTAATTTACTTGGGGGGAATACTTGTAGTGTTTGCTTATTCAGCGGCATTGGCTGCTGAGCCATTTCCAGAGGCTTGAGGAAGTCGTTCTGTAGTTGGGTATGTATTGGTATATTTACTAGGTGTTATTTTGGTGGCTGGGCTGTTTTGAGGGGGGTGATATGAGGGCTCTTGAGTAGTTGTTGATGAATTGAAAGAGTTTTCTATATTACAAGGGGATATTAGTGGGGTGGCCATTATGTACTCTCTTGGTGGGAAAGTGTTAGTCATTTGTGCCTGAGTGCTGTTTTTAACGTTGCTCGTGGTATTAGAGCTTACTCGGGGTTTAAGTCGTGGTACCCTTCGTGCCGTTTAAATCAGAATCAGAATAATTGCTACGATTAGGGTCAGGATGAAGATAGTTAAGTAAACCTTAATTATTCCTCGTTGGATGTCACTTATCATTTTTGATAGTGCGATATGGATTACTGATAGTCCTTTTGGTCCTGTCATTTCGAGTCATGTTTTGTCGAATTTGGTGGCAACTGATTGCCCCAGGGTTAAATTTAGTTTTGGTAGGAGGCGATGGATTGTTATGGGGAAGTATCCTAATATGTTTGAGAAGTGGTGTAGGGGTATTGTGGGGGTAATTTTAATTTGTTTATTAGTTGTGGCCGTGAGTTCTATGGCTGTTAAGAGTCCTATGATGGTTACTGCAAGGGCTGTTAGTTTTAGAGTAGTTGGTATTGTTATGATAGGTGTTTTTAAGGGTAGGAGGTTAGATGTAATAATAAGTCCTGCAACAATACTTCCTCAGGCGAGTCGTTTAATAGGATTAATTACTTGCGGGTTATTTTCGTTAATTGGGGAGAGTGGCAGAAATCGTGGAGATCCTATAGTTACGAAGTATACTACTCGGAAGCTATAAACTGCGGTGAAGGATGTGGCGATTAGTGTAAGGGTTAGGGCCCAGGCGTTGAGGTAGGAGGTGTTTAGGGCTTCAATAATGGCATCTTTTGAAAAGAATCCTGCTAGGAATGGGGTTCCTGTTAATGCTAGGCTGCCAATTGTAAGGTAGGTTGAGGTGGCAGGTATTAGGTTGTGGAGGCCTCCTATTTTTCGAATATCTTGTTCATCATTTAGGCTATGAATAATAGATCCGGAGCATAAGAATAATATAGCCTTGAAAAAAGCGTGTGTACAGATGTGAAGGAATGCTAGTTGTGGTTGGTTTAGTCCGATTGTAACTATTATTAGTCCTAACTGACTTGATGTTGAGAAAGCTACAATTTTTTTGATATCATTTTGGGTGAGGGCGCAAGTGGCTGTAAATAGTGTGGTGAGTGCACCTAAGCAGAGGCAGGTTGTTAAGGCTAGATTGTTGTTTTCTATTAAAGGGTGGAGGCGGATTAATAGGAAAATGCCTGCTACGACTATAGTGCTGGAGTGAAGTAGAGCTGATACTGGCGTAGGGCCTTCTATAGCGGATGGGAGTCATGGGTGTAAGCCAAATTGGGCTGATTTTCCTGTTGCTGCTAGAATTAGTCCTATTAAGGGGAGGGTTGTGTCAAAGTTTTTTGATAGTAAAAAAATTTGTTGAATTTCTCAGGAGTTGAGGTTTATTGCAAATCATGCTATGCTTAGGATCAGTCCGATGTCTCCTACTCGGTTGTAAATAACAGCCTGGAGGGCTGCTATGTTGGCGTCTGCTCGTCCGTATCATCATCCGATTAATAGGAATGATATGATTCCAACGCCTTCTCAGCCGATAAAGAGTTGGAATATGTTATTGGCTGTAACTAAAATGATTATAGCTACTAAAAATAGGAGTAGGTATTTAAAAAATCGGTTTATATAGGGGTCGGCATGTATGTACCATAGTGCAAACTCTAAGATGGACCAAGTAACATAAAGGGCGATTGGGATGAAAATGAGGGAGTAGTGGTCAAATTTAAAGCTAATATTTGTGTCAAATGTGTGTGTATTTGTTCAGTGTCAGTTTGTAATAATGCTTTCTACTCCTTGGTCTAAGAAAATTGAAAGTGGGAGGAGGCTAATGAAGAATGCAGTGCTGATGGCGGTTTTAACTTGTGTATTTGCCCATTCTGGTTTTTGTGGTTTTGGGCTTAATGTTGCTAGTAGAGGATATACGAGAATTGTAATTGTTAGGATGAGCGAGGAAGATATGATTAGGGTCGTTAGACTCATAGCTTTCACTTGGACTTGCACCAAGAGTTTTTGGTTCCTAAGACCAATGGATGAGCTGTTATCCTTTAAAAGCGCGAGAAAGCCGCGGATTTTAACCGTGGTGCATAAGGATTAGCAGTACTTATTAATTTCTGTTCTTTCTCGGTGAGTAAGGGGTTTTTAACCCCTATTTTTAGAATCACAATCTAATGTTTTGGCTAAACTATACTTACTAGTGACATCAGCCCCATATAAGTTCTGGTTTTGTTATAAGGAGAATTACTGGGACTAGGTGGAGTGTTATTAGTAGGTGTTCTCGGGTGTGAAATGGTGGGAGTTTTGTAATGTGGTTGGGTGTTGGGCCTCGTTGGGATATTAAGAACATGTATAAAGAATAGCCTGCTGTGATTAGAGTTCCTATTCCTGTAAGTGCGATAGTTCAGGGTGATCAGTTAAATAGTGTTGTGATAATTATTAGTTCTCCTATTAGGTTTGGCAGTGGTGGTAATGCTAGATTGGCTAAGTTTGCGATAAATCATCATACTGCGGTTAATGGGAAAATTATTTGTAGGCCCCGGGCAAGGATTATGGTTCGGCTATGGGTTCGTTCATAGGCCGTGTTGGCTAGACAGAATAGTATTGATGACACTAGTCCGTGGGCGATTATTAGGATAATAGCGCCTGAAAATCCTCACGGGGTTTGAATTAGAATGCCGCTTGCTACAAGTCCTATGTGGCTAACAGATGAGTAGGCAATTAGTGATTTAAGGTCTGTTTGTCGAAGACAAATAGACCCTGTTATAATAATGCCCCATAAGGCTAGAATAATAAATGGATATACTAGTTCTTTAGATAGTGGGTCTAGTATAATTATTATGCGTATTATTCCATATCCTCCTAGTTTTAGTAATACTGCTGCTAGTACTATAGATCCTGCGACAGGGGCTTCGACATGTGCTTTTGGTAGTCACAGGTGTACGCCGTATAATGGTATTTTTACTAGGAATGCAATTAGACAGCCAGCTCATCAGATTTTGTGACTTCAAGAGTCTATGAGCAGGGGCTTAGAATATTGTATTGTGAGTATGGATAAGGTTCCTGTGGATTGTTGGAGTAAAAGTAGTGCAACCAATAGTGGAAGAGACCCTGCTAAGGTATAAAATAGGAAGTATGTTCCTGCATTGAGGCGTTCAGCTTGGTTACCCCATCGGGTGATGATAATAAGTGTTGGGATAAGTGTAGCTTCGAATATGATGTAAAATATAATGATTTCTGTAGCACCGAATGCCATGATTAAGAAAGCTTGTAGTGAGGTGAGAAGTGTAATGTATAATCGTTGTCGATTAATTGGTTCGGGGTTGATATGGTTTTGACTGGCTAGGATTATTAGTGGGAGGAGTCAGCATGTTAGGACTAGAAGGGGGGTTGATAATGGGTCTGTAGCTAAATATGGGTTGGATGTTGTTCATCCGGTTTCTGATGTTCACTTAAATCATGTTAAGCTAAAGGTGGCGATTAGAATGCTATGTGCGGTTGTAATTGTTCATAATCATTTAGGCGATGTTAATCAAATTGTTGGAAATAATATAATAGTGGGAATTAGTACTTTTAGCATTGTAGTAGGTTAAGGTTTTGTAGGCGGTCGGTTCCATGGGTGCGGGCTGTGGCTACTAAGAGTGCAAGGCCTGTGCTTGCTTCGCAAGCGGAAAAAGCCAATAGTAGTATAGGGGCTGTGGAGAAGCTTGTTGACTCAAATTGTAAGGCCCATAAGGCTAATGCAATAAATAATGATAATATTATACCTTCTAAGCATAAGAGGGCAGATAATAGATGGGTGCGGTGGAATGCTAGTCCTATTAACCCTAGAATAAATGCTGAGCTAAAGCTAAAATGTATTGGTGTCATAAGGGAGTTATGGACTTAAACCATAGTCTTCTGAGTCGAAATCAGAGATCTTATTTTGGACTAACTCCCTATTCTGCTCATTCCAGGCCTCCTTGGGTTCATTCATAGATTAGTCCTAGGGTTAATAAGATTAGTACAGTGGTAGCTCAGAAGAAGGTTCCGGTTGGGTTGTGGAGTTGGTCTCCTCATGGTAGGGGAAGGAGGAGGGCAATTTCTAGGTCAAATAATAGAAATAGGATTGCTACTAGAAAGAATCGTAATGAGAAGGGTAATCGAGCTGATCCTACGGGGTCAAATCCGCATTCGTAGGGGGATAGTTTTTCCGTGTCTGGGTTAATTTGAGGTAATCAGAAGGATACGAATGCTAGGATTGAAGATAGGGCTGTTGTGATGGCGAGGGTTGTTATAATTAAATTCATTATCTTTCCCTGGAGTTTAACCAAGACTGAATAATTGGAAGTTATTTGTACTAGTTTTAATACTAGAAAGATTATGAGCCTCATCAGTAGATGGACACGTAGAGGAATAGTCATACTACGTCAACGAAATGTCAGTATCATGCAGCAGCTTCGAAGCCAAAGTGGTGTTCGGATGTAAAGTGGTATTGGATCTGACGGAGAAGGCACACGGCTAGAAAAGTTGATCCGATGATGACGTGTAGTCCGTGGAATCCTGTTGCTACGAAGAATGTAGAGCCGTATACTCCATCTGCGATTGTAAATGGTGCTTCGTAATATTCTATGGCTTGGAGAGCAGTAAAATAGAGTCCTAGCAAGATTGTTAGTGCAAGGGATTGGATGGCTTGTTTTCGTTCACCTTCTATAATACTGTGATGGGCTCATGTAACGGTTACTCCTGATGCTAGAAGCACGGCTGTGTTAAGTAGTGGTACTTCAAAGGGGTCTAGAGTAACAACTCCTGTTGGGGGTCAGCACCCCCCAAGTTCTGGCGTGGGTGCTAAGCTTGAGTGGTAGAAGGCTCAAAAGAATCCTAAGAAAAAGAAAATTTCTGAGGTAATAAAGAGAATTATACCGTAACGTAGTCCTTTTTGTACTGGGGGTGTGTGGTGGCCTTGAAAGGTTCCTTCTCGGATAATATCTCGTCATCATTGAAATATTGTGAGAAGCAGGAGGATTATTCCAAGGGTTATTAGTGTCGTTGAGTGGAAATGGAACCAGATTGCTAGGCCGGATGTTATTAATAAAGCACCGACGGCTCCGGTTAGTGGTCATGGGCTTGGGTCAACTATATGATATGCATGTGCTTGGTGGGCCATTAAACGTTTTCTTGTAGATAAAGGCTTAAAAGTAGGATGAAGACATAGGCTTGAATTATTGCTACTGCAACTTCTAGTAGTGTTAGGAGAAAAAGGACAATGGCGGTTAAAATTGCTACTGTTGGTATTATTGGAAGTAGAACGAATACGGCTGTGGCGATAAGTTGAATTAATAAGTGGCCAGCAGTTAAATTAGCTGTTAGTCGAACTCCTAGGGCCAGAGGCCGGATAAATAAGCTAATTGTTTCGATGATAATTAATACTGGGATTAGAGGGATGGGTGTTCCTTCTGGCAGGAGATGTCCGAGGGCAATGGTTGGTTGGTTTCGTATACCGATAATTACTGTGGCAAGCCATAATGGTACGGCGAATCCTATATTTAAGGATAGCTGTGTTGTAGGTGTAAAAGTATAGGGGAGGAGGCCTAATATGTTAATGGTAATAAGGAATACTATTAATGAGGCTAATAATAGTGCTCATTTATGTCCTCCAATGTTTAAGGGTATTATTAACTGGTTGGTGAATCGATTAATGAATCATGTTTGAACGGTGATAAGTCGGTTATTAATTCATCGGGATGGGGGAGTTGGGAATAGGATTCATGGTAATGTAATTGCAATGGTGATGAGTGGAATCCCTAGGAAGGATGGGGTTGCAAATTGGTCAAAGAAGCTTACTATCATGGTCAGTTTCAGGAGTCTGTTTTATGTTTTTCTCCATTTACAGGGGCGGGTTCGTTTGGTGTAATATGACTTAAGACTTTGGTTGGAATAATGGTAAGGAAAATGATTCATGAAAATACTAGGATTATGAACCAGGGGTCTGGGTTTAGTTGAGGCATTTCACTAGAGGTGGTCGGCAGGCACCAAACTTTGGTTTAAAAGACCAACGCTTTACCCGATAATTAGCTTTCTAGTGAATTGTCTTGCAATATTAAAGATGATCAGCTTTCGAAGTGCTCTAGTGGGACTGCTTCGACCACGATTGGTATAAAGCTATGATTTGTTCCGCAGATTTCAGAGCATTGTCCGTAGAATACACCTGGGCGTGAGGTAATAAAGGCAGTTTGATTTAATCGTCCTGGTACGGCGTCTATTTTTACACCTAAGGATGGAACAGCTCAAGAGTGTAGTACGTCTTCGGCAGATACTAGAATACGCACTGGTGATTCTATCGGGACTACCATTCGATGGTCTGTTTCTAGGAGTCGGAATTGACCAGGCATAAGATCTTGGGTTGGAACTATATAGGAATCAAAACCCAGGTCTTCGTAGTCTGTGTACTCATAGCTTCAGTATCATTGGTGTCCTATGGCTTTAATTGTAAGGTGTGGATCGTTGATTTCATCTATAAGATACAGAATTCGAAGGGATGGCAGAGCAATTAAAATTAGGATGATGGCTGGTAAGATAGTTCACACAATTTCGATTTCTTGGGAGTCTAGGACATACTTGTTGGTAAGTTTGGTTGAAACCATTGCAATAATAATATAAAGCACTAGGGTGCTGATTAAAAATACAATTATTAGGGCGTGGTCGTGGAAGTGAAGGAGTTCTTCTATAAGTGGTGATGCTGCGTCTTGAAATCCCATTTGGGTGGAATGTGCCATTAATTTAGGGTAAGATATATAGGGTTTCAACCTGTAATTTCATCTTGACAAGATGGCGTAATTAGTATTTTACTAATATCTTAGAAGAAAGTGACAGAATGGCTATGTGACTGGCTTGAAACCAGTATATGGGGGTTCAATTCCTTCCTTTCTCGTTAGTTTGATTGAACTTGGACAAATGCTGGTTCTTCAAATGTGTGATAAGGTGGGGGACAGCCATGTAGTCATTCTACGTTTGTTGCAGTTAGTTCTACTGAGGACACTTCTCGTTTAGCGACAAATGCTTCTCATAGGATAAACAGGAATATAATTACTGCTACTAATGAGATAAGGGATCCAATAGATGATACTGTGTTTCAGAGGGCATAGGCGTCTGGGTAGTCTGAATATCGTCGTGGCATTCCTGCTAATCCTAGGAAGTGTTGTGGGAAGAATGTAAGGTTTACACCAATAAACATGGCGCCAAAGTGAATTTTTGTTCAGGTGTCATTTAAAGTATATCCTGTAAATAAAGGGAACCAGTGGACAAAAGCTGCCATAATAGCAAATACAGCACCTATTGATAATACGTAGTGGAAATGTGCGACTACATAATACGTGTCGTGGAGTACAATATCAAGTGATGAGTTGGCCAAGACAATTCCTGTTAATCCGCCAACTGTGAATAGGAAGATGAAACCTAGAGCTCATAGTATTGGTGTTTCCCATTTGATTGACCCTCCGTGAAGGGTTGCTAGTCAACTAAATACTTTTACCCCTGTTGGGATGGCAATGATTATTGTTGCGGAGGTAAAGTATGCGCGGGTGTCTACGTCTATTCCGACGGTGAATATGTGATGGGCTCATACAATAAATCCTAGTAGGCCAATAGCTATTATGGCTCAAACTATCCCTATGTAACCGAAAGGTTCTTTTTTGCCTGCGTAGTAAGCTACAACGTGTGAGATAATTCCAAATCCTGGTAAAATTAAAATGTAAACTTCTGGGTGACCAAAGAATCAGAATAGGTGTTGATATAGAATAGGATCTCCCCCTCCTGCAGGATCAAAGAAGGTGGTATTAAGGTTTCGGTCTGTAAGTAGCATTGTAATTCCGGCGGCTAAAACGGGTAGTGAGAGGAGAAGAAGAACGGCTGTTACAAGTACGGCTCAGACAAAAAGAGGAGTTTGGTATTGTGAGATAGCTGGAGGTTTTATGTTAATAATTGTAGTAATAAAGTTAATTGCACCTAAAATTGATGAGACACCTGCTAAATGGAGTGAGAAAATTGTTAGGTCTACTGATGCTCCTGCATGGGCGAGATTACCTGCTAGTGGTGGGTAAACAGTTCATCCTGTTCCAGCCCCTGCTTCTACACCCGAAGAAGCCAGGAGTAAAAGAAAAGAGGGGGGCAGAAGTCAAAAGCTTATGTTATTTATTCGTGGAAATGCTATGTCAGGAGCTCCGATTATTAATGGTACAAGCCAGTTTCCGAATCCCCCAATAAGGATTGGTATAACTATAAAGAAGATTATTACGAAAGCGTGGGCAGTAACAATAACATTATAAATTTGGTCGTCACCGAGGAGTGATCCGGGCTGATTTAGTTCGGCCCGGATGAGCAAACTTAGGGCGGTTCCTACTATTCCGGCTCAGGCACCAAATATGAGGTAGAGGGTACCAATGTCTTTGTGGTTTGTAGAAAAGAATCAGCGCGTAATTGCCACAGGTAGGGTAGCCCAGTATTTAGGCGGTGGGTTGTAGCCCCGAAGACAGAGGTTTAAGTCCTCTTCCTATCACAGCCCCGTGGTGAAGAAGCACGCTGGATTGCAAGTCCAGAGACGTAGATTAACAATCTGCCGGGGCTTTTCCCGCCCTACTTGGATAACAGGCGGGAAAAGTAGATGGATGCTCGCTGGTTTGAGCGCTTAGCTGTTAACTAAGAGTTTGTAGGATCGAGGCCTTCCTGTCTAGTAAGGCCTTAGTTTAATAAAAACGTTTGATTTGCAGTTAGAAAATGCAGGATAGGCTCCTGTAGGTCTTATCAGGGACTAGAAGGTTCTCACTTCTGCTTAGGGCTTTGAAGGCTCTTGGTCTAAAACGTTATCCTAAGTCCCTTAGGTGGCTAACATAAGGATAGCGGGGGTTATTGGTAGAAGTCCTAGGGCAATTGTGGTGGAGACGGCTAGGGGGATGGAGGTTTGGGTTGTTGAGGTTCGTCAAGGGGTAGTTGAGTTGGTTGTATTAGGGGAAATTGTTAGCGTTAGGGCATAGCAGAGGCGCAGATAAAAGTATAGACTTAGTAGGGCGGCGAGAGCTATGATTGTGGCGGTAATGGGAAGGTTTTGTTTTGTTAATTCTTGTAGAATTAGTCATTTTGGCATAAATCCTGTTAGTGGGGGTAGGCCTCCTAGGGATAGTAGTACTAGGGCGGTGGTTGTTATAAGGATTGGGGTTTTTGATCAAATTATTGTAAGGGTGTTGATTTTCGTGGCGGATAATAGTTTAAGGGTGAGGAATGCTGTGGATGTTATGAAGATATATGTTCCTAGGGCGATTAGAGTGAGTTTTGGGGCGTATTGGAGGATAATAATTATTCATCCTATATGTGCGATGGAGGAGTAGGCTAGGATTTTTCGTAGTTGGGTTTGGTTTAGTCCGCCTCACCCTCCAATTAGTGTCGATAGAATTCCCAGGGTAGTTAATAATAAGGGATTTGTTATTGGGGCAGTTTGGATAATTAGGGCGAATGGGGCGAGTTTTTGCCAGGTCGATAAAATTAGTCCTGTTGTAAGGTCTAATCCTTGTAGAACTTCTGGTATTCATAAGTGTATTGGTGCTAGTCCAATTTTAAGTGCCAGGGCAGTAATAATTATTGTGTTGGCAATTGGATTTGATATATTATTTATGTCTCATTCTCCTGTGAGTCAGGCATTTGTTGTGCTTGCAAATATAATTACTGCTGCTGCAGTGGCTTGTGTTAGGAAGTATTTTGTGGTGGCTTCTACTGCGCGCGGGTGGTGGTGTTGTGCTATTAGGGGGATAATTGCGAGGGTGTTGATTTCTAGTCCTATTCAGGCTAGTAATCAGTGGGAGCTGGCGAATGTTAGAGTAGTCCCTAACCCCAGGCTGGATAGTAGAATCATAAGTACATAAGGGTTCATTGATGTAGGAAGGATTTTAACCGTCATATTTGGGGTATGGGCCCAAAAGCTTTGTTAGCTTACTACATCTTAGAAAGTGGTGTAAAGGAAGCACTAAGAGTTTTGATCTCTTGGGTATGGGTTCGACCCCCCTTTTTCTAAGAACAGAGGGGATTTTAGCCCCTGTAGGTCACTCTATCAAAGTGGCCCCTGAGCATTCGGGCACAGTTCTTTGGTTATAGTTGTGGAGGGAGGCCTGCTAATGCGATTGGGAGTGCGGTGTGTCATATTACAAGGGCTAGTGTTAGGGGGAGGAAATTTTTTCATACTAAGTGCATAAGTTGGTCATATCGAAATCGTGGGTATGAGGCTCGTACTCATAAGAATATAAGAGATAGAAGTGCGGCTTTTGTTATGAGGCTGGTTGTTGTTAGCTCGGGGATGTTGGGGGTGAATGATGTTCCTAGGAATAGTACGGCTGAGAGGGTATTTATTAGTAAGATGTTTGCATATTCGGCCAGGAAAAACAGGGCAAATGGTCCTCCTGCATATTCTACATTAAAACCAGAGACTAGTTCTGATTCTCCTTCTGTTAGGTCAAATGGTGCTCGGTTGGTTTCTGCTAGGGTTGAGATATATCACATTGCAGCTAGTGGTCAGGCTGGGGCTAGTAGTCAAATGCTTTCTTGAGTAATGCTAAATGTTTGTAGGGTATATCCCCCTGAGAAAATGATTACTGAGAGAAGGATTAATCCGAGGCTTACTTCATATGAAATTGTTTGTGCTACTGCTCGTAGCGCTCCAATTAGTGCATATTTTGAGTTTGATGCCCACCCTGATCCTAAGATAGAGTAGACTGCTAGACTTGATAGGGCTAGAATAAATAGAATACCTAGGTTGAGGTCAACTACTGGGTACGGTATGGGTATAGGGGCTCATAGGGTTATAGCTAAGGTTAATGCCAGGATTGGGGTAAATAAAAATAAAAATGGGGATGATGTTGAAGGGCGGACTGGTTCTTTAGTGAATAGTTTAACTCCGTCGGCGATTGGTTGTAGTAATCCATAAGGTCCTACTACGTTTGGCCCCTTTCGTAGTTGCATATATCCTAGTACTTTTCGTTCAATTAGGGTTAGGAAGGCTACTGCTAGTAGGACTGGGATAATGTAGGCTAAAGGGTTAATTAGGTGATTTATTAGAGTGTTTAGCATAATTGGGGAGGGGACTTGAACCCCTGGCTTAAAGGGCTTAGGCCTTTCGCAATTTACCATGCTCTGCCACCCCAGTATGTCCTGATTTTGGGCGGTGGGTTTAGCCCCCCTTTGTTTAATTTATTTGTTTTCATTAATTAGGGGTGGGGCGTGCTTTTGGTATAGGCCCCCTCTTTCCGATCCTTTCGTACTAGGAAAAGTGGCGTTACAGATAGAAACTGACCTGGATTGCTCCGGTCTGAACTCAGATCACGTAGGACTTTAATCGTTGAACAAACGAACCCTTAATAGCGTCTGCACCATTAGGATGTCCTGATCCAACATCGAGGTCGTAAACCCCCTCGTCGATATGGACTCTGGGAGAGGATTGCGCTGTTATCCCTGGGGTAACTTGGTTCGTTGATCGATTTTGTTGATCGGATCATTTTTGGTCAGATGTTCTGAGACTTAGAGATGTTTCTCTTAGTTTTAGGTTTGACAACCCATTCCACTTGGAGGCTGTTTTTTCCTCCGTGGTCGCCCCAACCGAAGGTAAAGTCTCATTATTCACTAAGTTTTTGCTTTTTATTGAGTTGTTTGACGTGGTTGAGTTTTGTACCTTAAGCTCCAAAGGGTCTTCTCGTCTTGTATTTTTATACCCGCTTCTGCACGGATAGATCAATTTCACTGACTTGAAGGGGGAGACAGTTAAGCCCTCGTCTAGCCGTTCATACAGGTCTCTATTTAAAAGACAAGTGATTACGCTACCTTTGCACGGTCAAAATACCGCGGCCGTTAAACTCATGGTCACTGGGCAGGCTGGACCTCCTATACTAAGTTTAGGTTGCAGGAGGCGATGTTTTTGGTAAACAGGCGAGGCTTGTGTTTGCCGAGTTCCTTCCCTTTCTTTTAGTCTTTCCTTTAATAAATAGCACTCCAGTGTGGGGTTAACGATAGTAGATAGGTTGTGGGGTTTTCTTGATTTTTTTGTTGATCACATTACTCTCTTTGTTTGAGTTCGTTAATTTTCAGTGGTTGGTCCGATCTGGCTTACACTTGTGCTTGGAGAAGAGCGGGTCTTCTTGTTACTCATTTTAGCATTATTTCTTCCATGTGGGCATGGAGTAGCCTGATACTGTTAGGGGAATAAGATTTTTTATCGATATGATAGACTATACTCTGTCTGAGCTTTAACGCTTTCTGTTTAGATGGCTGCTTTTAGGCCCACTAAAACAGTATGTTTTGTACATTATGATCTTTATCCTCCTGTAAAGGTTGTATCCTTTGTTAAAGGGGCTGTACCCCCTTTAACTAACTCTCGTATATTTCTCTATTGTCTTAATGTTTTAATATATTGACTTGAGGCGTACGAGGCTGAACTTTTATCCATTTTTCAGGCAACCAGCTATCACCAAGTTCGGTAGGTCTGTCACTTCTACCCGGAGTTCTCCCCACTCTTTTGCTACAGAGACGGGTTAGCCCTAAGTTAATAGGCGGTCTCGGGGTAGCTCACTTGGTTTCGGGGTTCCAAACTAAAGGTCTCTTTGCTTGGGAGTGCTGGCTAAATCATGATGCAAAAGGTACAAGGTTTGATCTTTGTTTTTTAGTGCTTATATGAGTTGTTTCATTTCTCTTTCAGCTTTCCCTTGCGGTACTTTTTTTATAGCTTTATGTTGAACCTTTCTGTCTCCCATACTAGGTAAAAAAATGGTTTAGTTTATGGTGTTGAGCCATGTTTTGTTATTAATATTATTTATTTAAGATTAGATGATTAAGCTAGCTGTTTGGCTCAGGATGATCCGAATTGCATGGATGTCTTCTCGGTGTAAGTGAGATGCTTTACTTATTTAGCTACATTCTGCTTAATCCAAGTGCACCTTCCGGTACACTTACCATGTTACGACTTGCCTCCTCTTGTCAGTGCTTTGGTGTATGTACTTTTATTGCATTTTATTGACGGGGAGGGTGACGGGCGGTGTGTACGCGCCTCAGAGCCGGGTTCAAAAGGACACTCTGCTTCCTTTTTACTACTAAATCCTCCTTCAAGCATTGTTTCATGTTGCATATTCGTAGTATTCTGTGATAGAAAATGTAGCCCATTTCTTTCCACTCCGTAAGCTGCACCTTGACCTGACGTTCTGGGCTATGCCCATTTTGCTTACTTTTTTACCTTCACAGGGTAAGCTGACGACGGCGGTATACAGGCTGGGACGGCCAGAAGTGGTGAGGTTTAACGGGGATTATCGGTTCTAGAACAGGCTCCTCTAGGGGGGTCTAAGGCACCGTCAGGTCCTTTGGGTTTCAAGCTAATGCTCGTAGTACCCGGGCGAACGTTTATCTGTATTTGGAAGTCTAGGTTTATAGCTGAGCATAGTGGGGTATCTAATCCCAGTTTGTTTCTCAGCTTTCGTGGGGTCAGGTGGGCTTTATTAAAGCTACTTTCGTATAAATTGGGCTTCAAGTGCCTAGAAGCGTATGACGGCCAAAGGGCCATTCGGCTTTATTATTTTACTTTCCTTAACCACCCTTTACGCCGTGGTGTTATCAACTAGGGTCCCCCGTTTAACCGCGGTGGCTGGCACGAGATTTACCGGCCCTCAATTAACCCTGACTGAGTCAAGCTTTCACTTATGGCTTAATGTTTATCACTGCTGAATTCCCTTGGGGGTGTGGCTTGGCTAGGCGTCTTGGGCTAAAGTTTGTGCCTGATGCCCGCTCCTCGTCCCCGGACGGGGGATTAAGGGCATGCTCACGGGGCTGCGGAGACTTGCATGTGTAAGTTGGGTAAGAGCTGATAATAAGGTCAGGACCAGGCCTTTGCTTGTGGGACTTTCTACGGTCCGTCTTAACATCTTCAGTGTTACGCTTTGTGTAAGCTACGCTAGC